AAGAAAGAGACCCCAACCCTAGGAGCCCTGTCAAATGGTGATTCAACATAGATTCTACATCTTGGAACCAAGCCAATTTTGGAGCAGCTTTGTGATAATGAAACCAACCAGCAAAAAGCATTAAGGCTGCAAAGACCAATGCACCAATTGCGGTACAATAGAGTTGTAATTCACTAGTTATTCCAGATGCTCTCCAAATCTGAAAAAAACCAGAGGTTATTTGTATTCCTCGGAACCCTCCCCCTACATCACCATTCAATATTTCTTGGCCCACTATTGGCCAAACCACCTGAGCACTAGGCCTAATGTGAGTAGGATCACTTAACCATGCCTCATAATTGGAAAAACGAGCACCATGAAAATACATGCCACTCAGCCAAAGAAAGATGATAGAGAGTTGGCCGAAATGGGCACTAAAAACTTTTCGGGAAATCTCCTCTAAATCATTAGTATGGCTATCAAAATCATGAGCGTCAGCATGTAGGTTCCAGATCCAAGTAGTAGTATCAGGTCCCTTAGCTATTGTTCTTGAGAAATGACCAGGTTTTGCCCATTCCTCGAAAGAAGTTTTTATGGGATCTCTATCTACCAAAATTTTCACTTCTGGTTCCGGTGAACGAATAATCATTGAGTCCTCCTCTTTCCAGACAACACATACAAAGAGACCTGCCAACATAAAACAGAATTAGTGAACTTATTAGAGATGTTTCTATTGAGTTTTGTTCTCTTCTATCTCCCATCTATCTATTTTCTTTAATTTAATCTATTTTCTTTAGTTATTCACTAGAACAATTATGATCTCGAAGTCAATCCGGGGCAAGTGTTCGAATCTATTATGACATAAGAGTGGGGCGCTCAACGGACCTTTTTTAATCTTCTAAGACCTTTTTGCGAACTTTGAATGGAAGTTAAATAATTTTTTGTGCAGCCTAATCTAATGTATTCATATTTTATTCAGAAGTTCCTAGATGGAACTAATTTTACCTTTTTTATAGAAAAAAAGTATTATTATGTACTTACTCTATTTCAAATCCCGTAAGCAGTCATTAGCATTCATTATTAGGCAATATCCCAGGCAACATACCGGTATTTTCTTTTTTTTTCTTTTTTCGAAAGGTCTATTTTCTTTTATTAATTTGATTGAATATTAGTTTGAATAGCAGAAATAAGGAGAAAAGTCTCTACTGTATCCACATATCGTTTATCTCTATGAAATACTAGACGAAATCTAACAATTTTAAAGGGATATAATTAAATTCTGTGATTGGTCGTTCCTATAGAAATGATTTTTTAATTTAATTTGATTGATGGGGACAACAAACAAGAATTAATAACTATAGATATCTATCTATCTATATAGATAGATAGAATTATAGATAGATAGATATAATTTAAGAAGAAAATATAAGAAAAAAAAAAAAAAATAAACAGAGTGTTCTTATTCAAAACGCCCTGTGATCTTCAACCAATTCTGTGCTTCAATATAATTACCGGGGGTAAGGGCTATAGCTTGTTTCCAATATTCAGCGGCTTGGTTAAACCAAGACTCCGCAACTTCCGAGTCTCCCTGTCGAATGGCCTGTTCTCCTCGGTCGGAATAGGTGAGTAAATTCCTTTCCTTAGAACCGTACTTGAGAATTTCCTGACTCATACGGCTCAGCAGTCAATTCTTTTTTTGTTCTATTATCTTGAAGTTAACTAAAAGAAAAAAAGAAGTTATTAACATAAGTTTCAAACTTGAGTTTTGACTAATAAAGAATTTCATCTTTTTTTAAGTTTTATCTTTTCTCCTACCTTCAGAAAAGGGAATAAAGCATCGGCATTAACACCCTCATTATCATTTTCTGAAAGGTAACTATCTCGATTTTATATATCATATACTTTTCTATATAATATATCCATTTCTATAGAATCTTGGAAAAAGTCTTTTCTTTCTTATTTATAAAGAGAAAATACTTTCTATCTTTGGGATTTGATACTACACCGCTGCTCAAAATATCGGGGGATCTACTTTATTACATAAGTGGATTCCTGACTTTTCTATCATGAGATAAGTAAGCAGTTTTTATTGTATCGGTTCAAAACCGCGTTAATTGATCCTTACGATGCTTCCTTTATCAATTAGATCTTTTATCCATAGAAAAAGGGGGTATCTAGACATATTGATTTCTTCATATTTTGACTTCTATGAAGTTTCATTCTTTGCTACAGCTGATAAAAATCGTTGTTTTGGACGATATATGTATATGTAGAAAGCCTTTCTTTCTAGTATTTATTATATTAGTATTTGTGGATTTGCTTGTTCTTTTCTTTTTTCTTTCTATAGTGGAGATAGTCGCACGTAATGACAGATCACGGCCATATTATTAAAAGCTTGGGGTAAGAATGGGTTTCGTTCGAGCGCCCGAAAATAATATTCCAAAGCTTTAGTATGTTCTCCGTTACTTGTGTGGATAAGGCCTATGTTATAAAGTATATAACTTCGATCATAGGGATCAAT